AGTGCTCCTAAGATCATAGAAGCAATGCTGCAGAAAAAGAAGATTTGTTGCAATGTAGCTCCATAGGAACCATAAATAGAAACACGTGAAATATTAGCAGAAATAGAGATTTTAGGCGCAATAGAAAGGAATGCTGTAACCGGGGTGGGTGAACCCTCATAGATATCAGGTGCCCACATATATAGAGTCAAAAGAAAGAGGGAGTCCGAAGGGGAGGGGGGTTTGATTCGGGGCTCGAGAGATGGAATAGATAGGGCCCCACAAGTTTTTAATTCGCCGCTGGGGAATTCACACGAAAGGGAACGAGGAATTTTCAACGAAAAAAGTGCTCTCTGAACCGAACGTGAAAGTCGTTTTCCATCAGACGGCTGTTCCCGTAACTCCACTCTCGACTTGGATTATATATCCAAAAAGGTCCGCTCTCGGCCATTCCACACGCTGCCTAGAAGAGGCGTGGTTATCTGAAGTGGATTCTCTCTTTTCTAGTCGATGCCGAACCTGCTGCCCCATTGACTAAGAAGGGGGCGGGCAGCTACATGGACCCCTTCCTTTCTGTTGTTGCCAGCGCTTTCCCGGGCCGAGCCGGAATTCTGTATTCTAATTTGAAGGGGCAGGCAAAGCCCGAAGGCTGCTATCCCAATAGGCCAGCGGGCGGAACGAGGAGAGGGTCCGGATACCACCGCGGTCGAAAAAGCCCTTCAGATAACACGCACCGTAGACCATCCTCGGTCTTCTTCGTTTTCGATGAAAAACAAATAAAATCTCGATCCCCGAAAGTGTTTTCCTTCCCCCGCCTCCCCTCCTTCGTCGAGCCTTTCCTTTAATGGTTGGGAAAAGCATTCCCTTATCTGAACTTGACTCTTTCCAGCCTTATTCAAATAAAAAGAAATAGGGGGGTGGGTCATAACATAGGCTTCAAACATGATTTGAAGGTCCATGCGAAAAATACAAAATCTGGAAAGCTGCAGGAAAAGGTTTTTCTTTCCTGTGTTGCACTGAAAAAAGAAGGACCTAAGAGAATCTTCTCTTAGGCCTCCCGCGCCCGCCGCCGCCCGGCCCAGGGGGCAAAGCGAGAAAAGACAGAGGGAGGGAGAGCAGCATCTTATTCTTTTCGCGAGAACTCCACTTCCAGATCAGAAAAGCATTCGGAACGGGCTCCGCGTTCATTTCGTTGGCAGAAACGATCCAGGGGCTTCGGGGAACCCCAAAACAAAGTCTTTCGACTTGATTCATAGATAGAATCAATGATAGATAGACAAAAGATAGATGAACGAGATATCTTTTTTTTTAGGAATTCCTCATATCCAAGGCAGATTACCACAAGCACCCCACCCCATACGACTAGTTGGGGTGGGCTGTTCCCCTTTTGAATCAAACAAAATAAGTAGTAGGGGAGGGGCAGCTACTTTCATTCTAAAGGAAACCGAAGAAACAACCTTTAGTGGAGCCCTACTTCCCTCTTTGCGACCTCATCAATTCAAGCGCAAACCCATTTCTTTCTTAGTCACCGGGCTCCGCGCACCAAAGGCCTACCAAAGGTAGGCCGAGCTCTTTGATATTCTTTCGGGCGACGAAAGGCTACTTCAATCTAGGAAACAGCCGGAAACTCGAAGGGGTTTTGGAAGCGTTCGCCGGTAACCAAAGCTTCACTCCTTCCTTTTGATTATGTCGTAACGCTGACTGAATCCAATCCATAAACCCGGAAACGAAACAAAGTTCGTTCCCTTTCGTCAAGTAGGTAAAGTAGGCAACCACTTTTGCTTTGCCTTAGACTCTATTGGAACAAAAGAAAGAGGCGGAATGGAGAAAGGAAAGGGGCAAGAGCGGTCTTGCTTGGCGCGAAGGCTGCTGGTTCGGGGGCAGGGTACGGTACTAAAGGTCCTCGGACTTCCAGGCGGTCTTTCTTTTGGGCAGCTGTTCACCGTTGGATCTCGCCAATACAGCCCCCTATAGTTTTCGTTACCGAGATATCTTTTTTTTTCATTGTTCCCAGGGATTTTTTGGGTAATCCGCTCCCATGCTGCAAACAGTCAAATCTGACCCTTGTCGCTCTTCTTTCTTTCCTCGCGGGCAGGAAGCACACCAGCAGCGTGCGTTGCGTGATTCTACTGTGTTTTTTGCACTTGACTGGGTGGACAGTTGACCGGAAGAGAACTTCGATTCGCCCGGCCAGCAGGCGGGCGGTGTGCTTATCTTGTGTGACAACACTACAGAGCGAGTGGCCCTTCTAGGCGGGCAGCTTTGTGATACAGAAAAAGCGACGCTTTCGTGTCACATGCTATGGTCTCAATGCCCTTACGAGGTAGTGATGAGTTTCACGCGCTCTAAGCCCGGCCCGCGCGCGGTTAGGAAGATTGGCCTAGATCTGAACGGTACCACCCACCCTACCCTACCACCTATAGGCGGCCGTCCGTCCTACAGCCGCCCGAAAAGGAACTGCAGTGATCTTGAATAGGAATCCTACAGCGATAGAAAGAATCCCCATAAAAATACCACTAGATCGAGCACCTTCGTATCCGGTCAAAATCTTGGCTAATTGATCGAAGTGGGTAGCTCCAGTAGACCCATAGATCATGGAACAAATAGGGTGGGTAGGCCCAACCACCACACTACACGTATAGACGCGAACCCCCCTAAAAACCGTACGTGCGACTCTCACCGCATACGGCTCGCACAAAGACTCCTAAATCCATCCCGAGCCTTTTCTTCCACCTCTCCTCTCCAATCCTCGATCAAACTTGCCCAGGCGCTATGGGGGTCTTTCCTTCGCCTATCGTATGTATCGGCCTGGCTTCGTCCAGAACCAAGGAGGCATTCTGGCGGGCGCGTGCGTGTAGGAAGGCCGACCACTACATAAGCTAAAACTAAAAGACTACGACTACAAGCCGGAAGCGACTCGCTTCTATTCTCGTTGGGATTGGATATATATAGATATAGATGGGGAATCTATAGATCGTAGTAGTTCGCCAACCTCTCTAACTAACATACGATACAATTTCACTTCACGCACGGCCAAAAAAAAAAGAAAGAGCTTCGCTCGGTGGGCCTTCCTACGCTGACGAATGCCTCCTTTCTCTTCTCTGAAGTCTACAACAAAAAAGTGGGAGAGGCAGGATTCGAACCTACGTAGAAAAACTTCAACAGATTTACAGTCTGTCGCTTTTGACCACTCGGCCACTCTCCCCTTCCCGGGCCGACGGCCCCCCTCCCTGGGTTCTAAGAAAGAGGGCGGCGCCTTGAATCAAAAAGCTTATTGATTTGATTGAAGGGAACAAATACTATTTATTAGCTTAGCCGGGAGAATCTAGTCATTTAGTCAGTTCATAACAATCTCTGTAAAGCAAGGGGCAAAGCTTCTACGACAGCTTCTCCCTCATGTCATGTAGTCGTCGGCCTTCCCGACGCCCCCCCTTCGTCGCTTCTGGCTAAGCATCTTTCGGCGGAGGAAAGGAGGCGACTAGTCGCTTCTGGCGAAGCTGCGAGCCTACCCTGCCTACTTAAATAGCTTACGCTTACTCAGCCTAGTCTACTAAAAGAGGGCTACAGCAAGCAACTTCGTTGCCTTTGTTTGTTGTGGGTCGCGCCTCGCCGTAGGCACTGAATGAATGAAATGAGTGGAGATCTTCCTTCCTCCTTTCAAATAACCAAGAACTTCGTTGGTACTAGTGGCGAAGAAAAATCTTACCCCCAAAAAAACAACTCGGAACCTAAAGAGAAGAGAGTTCAGTCTACAAGAAGCTGGCAGAGCTTTAGCCATTGGACTACATCCATCTATCCTACCTAAACAGTAAGCCTTTTCTTGTTCGTTCTTCGAGCTAGTGGAGTCCTTCCGGCTAATGAAGATACTACTCCAGTCTTCCCATTCATTCACAGTGGATCCTTCCTTTTCCCTAAGAATTGAACGAACCAAGTTCACCTATACGAGAGTGAAGAATAAAACCCTACAATCAACTTCCCACTTTTGATGTCCCACGATTCTGCTAGTTTAGAAACTAAAGAGAAAAACAGGCGTCAGAAAAGCGATAACTCAAAATTCTCCCCAAGTAGGATTTGAACCTACGACCAGTCAGTTAACAGCCGACCGCTCTACCACTGAGCTACTGAGGAAGAACTCCCTTAAGTTAAGGAAGCCGACTCTCGTTCTTTGGACCAACCTATGACCGGGTTCGTCACTCTTTTTTTTTCCCTTGATTGAAAGAGGCTAAGCGCGGTACATTGAGTAAAGGGAGGATTTGCTACATCGCTACATCGGGCGGTGGGTGGCCCCTTCGAGAGTTGCGGGTCCTTGCCGCTGCATGAGTGGTAGCTCATGCTCAAAACTCCTCCGACACGAGTCCTAGTCGTTGCGCTGCGGTCCGTTTCCCGTCTTCGCTTGCGCGATTTATTTGCACTTCTGATTGGTTTCATCCATCTCCGACCCTAATGAATCGAGTATGTATTCAGGGGTCAGCCAGTCAATCAGTTCGGGTTCTCGGTCGGTTCCCGTTCGCCTGCCTCCCTCATAGTCCATTAGTGGGTAGGGTGGGTGACTTAGAGGGCGCCCGCCTCCTCTTCAGACGTGTCCTCGACAATCTGGCGGTTGTTCGATCTCAGCTTTTGGGGGCGGGAGTGCTTGGTCGCTGGGGTTTCCTTTTCCTCAACCAATTCGGTTGTGTCAGCCCGGTCTAACATTTATGAGCTGGCAAGATGAAGGTAAGATAGATTTGAGTTTAACTGGTATAGGACCCTCGATCGACCATGGGGCGTATTTTCATTCTAAAAACTGAATTTGAAGCGTAAAAAGCTCCTTCTCATGTTGCATTTCTTTGGTTTGGAAGTTTCAGTATGTTGTCTGTGGATTTCTAACAAAGGAAAGCCCCCCTATGCCATTTGATTAATTAAAGTTCCGTGCTGCTCGCCACTCCCCGAGGCCAAGGACGGGGTCGAACCGTCATTCCAGGATTTGCAGTCCGATACATTTCCATTATGTTACCTAGCCGCCACCGCATATGTATAAAAAGAGGGAGCGGGGAAGGAAGAACAACCGTTTCACTTTGGAACATGAGGTGGGGGGCGGAGCGCTCTATATGATCATGATCGGCGGCGGGTTACCAGAGAAGAGGGGACAACTTCTTTCTCCCTTGCCTTGCTCCATTTTCCTTTTATGATTGAAAGTAGCAAGCCACTCCACTACTGGTATATAGGCCAGATCAGATAAAGGGTTGCTTCCTCCATATGTTCAGGCAAAGAACATATAGAAGCTAGCTTTTGTTTTGTCTTGTAAGCAACCATGCCTATAGAATTTTGCTTACCAAAGTGGTCTTACTAAAAGTAAGTAAGCAACCAGTTCCGTTCCAAGTGACATGGCTTTTCACTACTCTTTTCCAGAGAAGGTTGCTCATCCAGCCCGGCGGATCCATTGTTTATGCGGCAGTGCGATGCAGCTGAAAAACCCCTTTCTTTATATTAGTAATATTAGTGACGGTATAGGTTGCGGAAAACTCCAAAACTAGGGTTCCAAAATAAAAAGCTTATTAATATAAGTTTTAGAAAAAGGCACCCCTACTATACCCCTAAACTAGAAGCTAGCGCGCAACGGCTTTTCCGCCGTTGTTGCTTGCTGCTTGCAAGCTCGAAAATCTCTCTTTCGCTTCGCCTCCCTGTCTCCATTCTGATTGATTCGCTTCTTCCTTCGCGCAAGCGCGGAACCCCTTGTTGTGTTGCATTTCGTGATCCTCCTTTTCTTTTCCGCTTACCACTATTCCTCCTATCTTTCAATGCCTTCCACCCAGCCCAGTACCTATAGTGCCTATCCTCTTAAACCTGACACGGGATAGGATAATAGTACAGCCTCGAGGCGAACAGCTCCTTTCTAAGCTCAGGGAAGAACACCTAGCCCAGCTTTCTTTCCGAGCCATCAATAACTGCCAGATTTTTTTTTCGGGTCCGGCTACCCCTTCAAGAGGTCCAGCTTTCCTTTCACCGGTCGGTCAGTTATGGAGTTCGAGCCAGCGCAGGCTTCACGGCCAAGTATTGTGCCGTTTTTAAGTTAAGAAAGATCTTATCCTTTCTTTCACTCGTACCGTGACCGAAGCAAAGCCTCCCGTTGTGGATCTTATGACGACATGAAGTTCTCGAGTTGGTATTCAGTGAGCCAACATGGACTCGTAGGTCAGTGATTTCGATGGATTTCCGGAATATCTATATATAGTTTTCGTCCGTCTCGTCTGTTTAAAAGGGGCATAGACAAAGGCCGATTTTGTTTTGGGACTGCAACAAATTTCCAGATTTGGTCGGTGCTCGGTAGCATTCCCTTTATCTATCAAAGTAAAGTACGCTAGGGATTCTCTTCAAGTAGAGTAAACAAAACGAGAGGCACAATTAGTTGAGTCTAGCATTCCTGTGCAATTCCCTTCCTTTAATTCATTTGATTGGATTCCCGTCTGTTAATTCAATATGCTCTTTCCGCTTAGGTTAGCTGTACTCTCGTGTAGCAGTTAACGCTTGGTGGGAGTTCCAACATAGGAAGGCACCCGTAGGTTTTTATTCCTCTACTTTATTCAATGTAATTCCTTCATGTAAATAGACTTCTCCTGTCAACAAACAAGAAAACGGATGCCGCGCAAGGGCTTTTCGCGTTAGGTTCGGCCTGGTATACAAGCAATTAATGAGCCTAAACTAGGGGGTTACGCAAGGGGGGTGGGTACTCAGGTCTTGAAAGCCTCAATAAATAAAAGCGTGTATTTCCAGTTTAGGAAGAGAGAAAGTCTAATTCCACTAGAAAACTGGAAAAAAACTCTTAAATATGAATTCAACCAACTCAAAAAGTAGTGGCAGGAAGCAGCACACCAGGAGGTGCGGGACGAACTCCTTCTTTTAACTTTTAAATATTCCAATCGAGCTGCCGAATCAGTACGGGTCCAGAAATTGGTAAACCAGAAAATAGACACACCCACAAATCATTCTTTTATTTAATAAATCTCATGTAGGAGAGCCTATACCGGAAACTCAAATGTGATAATTCAGGCGAAAGAAAGGTCGATCTTTCTTGTATACCTGCCCGTGAACCCTTCTCTCTCTTTCTTTGATCGAATCCCTTGGTTTCTTAAAAAGAGTTGTCCCCTGTCTGTATCAGTCGTCTCTATGGCAATCTTTCTTTAAGCAGAAAGCGTGTTAAAGCTAGATACCCAAGGAGCAAAAGAGAAATGGCTTTCGGCCTAGGATCTCTTGAAAGTGCTTTTCCTTTCCTTTTAACTAAGACAACTTCCCCTAACTCCCAACTCCTAGCTGCCTAGCTCCTTAGCTGCCACTGTTGCTGACTTACTTTGGCTTCCTTCTTCGTGAACTGTGTATTCCTATTCTACGTCCGGTTCAAGTTTTTTTCGACAATCTCAGTACTACCTATATGGCTTCTAATCCTATCCAGGATGCGCGCACGAAAGACATTGAGATTGATCTTAACTTTGTGCGTGAACATGTTAACACTGGTGACTTGCGCCTTTCTTATCTTCCTACGGAGAAAGAAACTGCCGACATCTTCACCAAAAGTCTCTCTACTTCTACTCTCAGAGACAACCTCTGCATCATTTCTCATTCCAGAGCAAGCAATATATCCTCTCTTTCTGTCGGGAAGTCAGGCAAGGCGCTGCCCTCTTGTTTGCTAAGCCCTTCGAGGCTATCTCTCTTCTAGTGATAAGATAAGCGAAGCTAGTTCCAGTATAAATAGGAGCAGTTTCTCTGAATTCCCTTCCTTCTGCATCGCGTTACAATCCTTATGCAAGCCAGTCCGCCCCATAGTAGTAATATATTTAGGATATAGCTAGGGCTAACTGCTTTCCATGTCTCCGGGGCTTTCGTTTGAGTTGGAGTTGTATCACTATTTGCTGTCGATCCCGGCTAGCCATTGGTTCTTTCTGATTCTATCTTTTCACGGTAGTGCTTCTCCTCTTAGGAAAGCGAGCAGGCAAGTTCTAAAAAGTTACAGCCAGCAAGCAGGGTAAAAGGATGGGGCGCAAGTCGGGTTGGTTGCATGCCCAAGGCAATGTTTTTGTAGATTGAGATGGATTGATCTTCGCTATTGTGCCTCTTCCTTGTACCATTGATGCTGCGGCAGTGCCTAATATGAGTTTGCTCCTGTCCCAGACAGCTTCGAAGAATAACTTTCGGAATTCCAAGTGACCCTTCAGAAGCTAAAGTTGAATGATCGAAGTTTCCTTCAGGTTCAGTCGAAGAGATCGAAGCGAAGTCATCAATTCAACCATTCGCATGGTCTCCCCTAAGACTGACCTCTTTTCCAAATGAACCGAACCTCGATCCACATTCATCAAAGAGAGACGGCCATCTCTCTAGGTTGCACACGCCCCTCATTCGCCCTTTACTAGAAGGTAAGGCAAAAAGCAAAAGCAGCTTAAGCCCTTACGATCACCCGAGAAGCCCTCGAGCCTATAGTATTTATTCTAATATAAATATATCTTTTTAAGTATGACTAATCTGACGAAGAATAGTAGTTCCTACACCTTGCGTGGCGTCTCCCAGTCCAACACGGCTTGCACGCACCTTCTCTTGCTCCAACTAACTCATGCCGTCGCCAATCCAGTGCCCAAGGAACTAGACCTTATGCAAAGCACCTTTTTCACATAGAGCTGATTTTCCCTTATGATCTGGAATTGGTCATAGTCTGCCAAGAGGGCAACAAAGCGCCTAAGGATTTTCTGTCATAGTCCTTCATTAAATTACATAGTCGTTTTAACACTAGGAGTCTCTTTAGGCAGTCCCGTGAAAAAGGTTCTCCCTCAAGGAGAGTTATTATTCTTTCATAAGAGAAGCCCCTTTATTAGTAAGGCGGCCCAGTCAAATTGAGTACCTTGGATTGCTGCTTTCACTATTACTATTAAAGGGATCTGTGTCACTATGCTTAACACATTAAATTAGATGCATCCACCGTACTAACACCGGATAAGCATCCCACTCAATCAGATCAGAAGGAATCGGTACTAGCGGTTCAATTCCCTAGTGATCTCTTTTCAATGCTGAATTCAAAGAAGAGAAAGAACGCATTCTATAAGAGCAAGCGAGGTAAGCGAAGCGCTAAAGACAGCTAGAGAACTAGGAGCAGGAGCCGCTCGTTCCCCGAGGAACTGGAAGTAGTCTTTGGGAGAGCTCGGCTTGGGGACGCGAAAACCTATAAAATGAATATAAGCCGATTGGATTTACCAACACGCAGCATGCGCTGGAAGGAGGGATAGCGTCTTAATACTACGAGTGGAAATATTCCTAATCGTAAACTAAAAAAAAATCTTATTCGCCGATCAGATAAAAAAAGATTATAGGTTGTTTGAACTCCTTGTAGCAAGTTTCAATAATATCAAGTAAAGGGGCTTGCTTGGCTTCTTTGACAGTGCCTGTAGTGCTCAACTCTTTGCCGGTAGTCTTCACTTTTTTGAAACGAGAGTTGGACTTTACCTATTTTGTTCTTCAAGGATTGGGACAGCAACAGAAAGAGGTGAGTTCATTAGGACTGAAGCTTATCTCTATCAAGATAGAATGTTTCCGCTGATACAGTAACCCCTCTACGAGTTATTCTTAGTGGAAGGACGTGCAATCTAGAGTAAAGGGAGATGCTCAGGAGGTGTCTGCCGCCAAAGAAAAGATTAGTCAACTACTGTATGGAAGGATTGTCCTATGAGTGAATGCGTTTCATGTGATATTTTGTTTTTAGCTGCCACCCACGTTTTGTACAATACGAGACGATGGCGATGGTTTGTAAGCTAAGCGATAGAATTGTGTTGAAGGATGTCGGGCTTGTAGTATGGGGAAGAAGTGGCTAAACTATATAGAGTAAATACATCAGCAACTACAGGAAAAAAAAGAACCAAAGAAGGAGTTTGACTCAAGTGACGATGAACACTGAACCTAACAGCCGAGGAGACGATCTCCGGTACCCATGAAGAGTAGATTACCAATCCTGTCACCTTATCTTCTATGATTACACTACTCACGAATCTATCTATCCAATTTCTTACTTCACTTTTTTTTTTACCTGTCCTTTCTTTGATTTGAGGATAGATGCCATGCTGCTCTTTCGCCTGCTACCTTACATTAAGTGATTTCACTGTCGATGTTCATGCAGCAGACAGAGGAAAATCAGATTGTTGGAGAAGCAAAGCAGGGAATGTAGCTATTAACAAGATATTAAGAGGGCAAGGAAAAGATCAAAGGCGAGGTGGTTTACCACACGAACTATCTGATCAAGTTTTCTTTTTCCTATCACAGGCAGCTGGCCGTGTTTGATCGTCGCGTACATGCTCTGTTACAGCTTCATTCATACGCCAATCAATTGACAGTGAAGCAGAGAAAGAAGAGTTTTGATCACCGTGTGGGTAGTCCCTGTTAGGGTTTCCGTTTCATGTGCACTAAAAAGGAAGGAAGACTGGTGCTACTATAGTACAAGCATACGAGCAAAGGACTCTACCTACCCATACTGACGAATGAAAGAAGTGAGGCGCGGATGATAGGACACAAGCGATAGCGGTTCCATTCTTGCTGTTCCTATTCCATACCATAAGCAGACACCTTTGATTCATCGACATTGGCGCTAGAGGCTCTACCCCCACCCACCAGCCCTTTATGGAGTTACCGGACCAAGACCAAGAGAACAAATTCCCCGATATCATAAAGCAAGTAAGAAGGGGCAAGGCCCCATTGAAAGAGAAAGCACTAAAGGACTTCTATGACGTGGCAGAAATGATCACCGTCAAGCACAAGATTCAAAGCTGGAATCTTCCTACTCTTTGGGACAGAGCATCCTATCTTGTTGATTCTCCTTTCCCACCGCCTCGAGCTCTCGCTTTCAGGGTGGATAATCTGATATAATTCACTTTCACTTCGAAAGCATCTTTTGAAATCGTTTTCCCACTTTATTGTTGTTATCCATCAATCGAAGAAGATTCATAATTCAGAAGAATTTCTGACGTCCTCAAAAAGATATTTATAGCAAGCAGCACTACTACTCATTCCCGTTCGATAGGTTCCCATTCGGGGTCTTCAACCAGCATTTCGCCCCATGCATCGGGAATTGGATCAAGATCAACTGCTTCTTAAGCTTTTTGATTTGGCTCTCGAATTGACTATTGAAAAGGAAGGGATGTTGGGCGAGGTGATGGCTCTCTTTCAAGATATGCATCTCGAACCAGGTCTCCAACCGGCACTGAAATTGGCCCTGCACTGGGGCTCCCCGGTCTCAAAGATTGAGAGTCTTGCCGTTTTTGGGAATTCAACAAGCTACTCTATTCCGCCTACGCAACAGGGTTAAACATCCCGAAAGTGCCCTTGCGCCCTATCCGACTACAAGAACAATCACCGCTCCCAGCTAAGACATTCTCTTCTGGCCTGGCCTTCTCTTCTATAGCTCTCACTCAATAGATCTTATTTGTTTGTTTAATTCATTCCTATCGTGCGCTAACCCTCGAAAGGGGAACTACTATCAAGAGCTGGCTAGATCGAATTCGTTCTAATGCATTCATTCTTTATTGCTCTAAACCTACAGGCAAGACCCTTACGCTCGTACCTATATAAAGGATAACCTCGTAAAGTGATTGATGACTCAACCTTGAGTAATCCAGCAGCAGTAGCTAACTGACAACACGAAGTGCCATATCCCTATTTAGGAAGAGGAAAGCCTCCTAGCTATTCCCTCTTTACCAGCCAGACGAGCTAATTGGTTATTAGCCGGCTCCTCTAAATTACAGTTAACAACAGGACGATAGGACTAAGAGAAGAAGCTAAGACATAAGAGTCCGATAGAGGATGAGGATATAGTAACACAAGACGATCGAATGATATTAACATCACTAGGAGAATCATTTAAGAGGCACTTGAAGATGCGCTTCTTGATTCAAAGATGAGCTAACGAAAACAAGTAAGAAAAACCTGACCTTAGGAAGGAAGAAAGTAAGGACTTGACCCATCTATCTCTCTAGATAGAAGGACAGAGGCAATGAGAATGGTTCAATCTAAGACTAGCAAGGGAAAACTAGAAGCTTAGAAGCCTTATTACACTCCCAATACACAAAGGAAGGAAGGTCATAGCAGTACTTACCCTAAGATTATATCTATCCACTTGCTTGGGGGTTGGCTTCCTGCCTCTCCATTCCTTACTACATGAGAGAGAAAGCAAGGGAAAAGCAAGAAGGAAAAGTCCTAACTTTAAGAGGGGGAGCTCAGCTGGGACCAAGCACTCTTTATTTTATGGTAATATAAAGTCGGTGTCGGGTTTGTTAGGCTATACCTAGGATCAGCCTTTCTTGTACTGTTGTAAGTTGGGAAAAGGTGCCCAAAGCCAAAAGGCTATCTCCGGATTCTAGAGACTCGACCTCTGCTCTGTTCTCGTGAGCTAGGTTTCATTTAATAGATTTTAATAGATAAGGCTAAGTGTTAATAGATTAGTTCGGTCTCTGAGACCGCCGAGTAGTCGTAGGTAAGTAGCAGCTATCTCCGACCGTAAAAAAAGAAAGTCGTGGTTTTTCGTATATAAATGGATCCGCCTTTTAGAGGTGCGAGAAGGTGCTAACAAAGAACCCCAGGTTCTAAGATAAGATCTATTCCTAAAAGGGTAGTCTACGAGTTTCTGGTCTTGACCTCGACCCCAAGGCAAGAAGGAGAGACTTCCCGCGCCCTGAATTGAATAAGTAAATTAACTCTATGTCGAGCTGCTCCTCTGGCGCCTTTCTCCTGAGCTAGGCTCAAAGTCGAGTGTTTTTAGGCTGGAAATGGATCGCCCTTTCCTGTCCTGAAAGTGGAGATAAGGGGGTTGTTTCTACAACCCCAGATCTATTTATACGAGGTAGGCTACGAGTGTCTAGTACTGACCAATGGTGGCCGTGCTTTCCAACAAAATCCCCTGGGAATCTGTCCCCGAGCGTGCTGGCTTTCCTACTATATGTAGATATCTCTCAGTGGCTTGGTTCTCGTGGAGCTAAGCTAAAAGTCGGTTGTTGGGTCTCTAAAATCAAAGGCGGGCTTAACGGGGCAGGACACCTTACCTTATCGGACGGGGTTGGCTTGAAGGCTTGGAAACTTTATTTGATTGGCGGGGTTACCGCACTTCTCCGTCAAAGCACAGGGAAATAGTTAATCTTTTCATTTCCGGAATGAGATGAGGTCCTACCTTTCATAGTTACCTTAGCCCGGTAAACCCGACATAGTTAGCCCGCTAACTCCGATTCCTATCCTAATAGATGGGCACAATCGAAGGACAAGAAGAAGGAATTTGTTTCCCTAAACTAAATAGGGTTTCTTTGTCTATGTCCCAGAATCTCTCTATCCCCGGGGGCAATAGCACTAGAAAGAGCAGGGGCATATCTAAGTCCACAAATGATTGTATAAGAGACTAGTCGGCTGGCTATTGTTCCTAGAGTAGTGTGCCCTACTAATATAGTAAGCGGGTGCTCTTCCCTCACTAGGGTTCTACTGACCGAGGGCGAGTAAGCTCCATCAACCTCATCAATCAACATCGTGAGGGATCATGGATTTCTGCGAATGAAAGGACGCGACTTGGCAATCGATGGTTCCATGATTGGCACGTGGCCTCCAAGGTCTTTCTCAATAGAGCTCCACAAATCAAATAGGGGTGGAGAAACCAAGGCTTTCGGTCCCTATCAATGGGTAAATCGGGGTAGACCAGCACTATTACCTTAGTCTTCAAAAGACCTTAGTCTTGTAAGAGAACATTCAATCACAGTCCATGCTTCTGATTTACTTAATTTACACCTTCTTGCTACAAAAGAAGGCTAGACACCTTTGAAACTTGGAATCTTTCTTCTAGTAAGATAGCAGGCTAAATCTAACAGCATATTCTATTCTGAAAGTGCCAAAAGGCAAATAGACAGACTTTTTATATTTATAAAAGCTTCTACCTCAATCCCTATTATAGCAAAGGGAAGAGCTCCGAGAAAAGAAATAGACGCCTCTTTTCTTGCCAATGAGAGCACGCTTGGACTTTCAATCATTGAGTTCAGATTCAAGAAGGGCATGAAGCTTTGGCTCAGTACAGTAGCATTTGACTTTGGGAAAGAGAATGGATAGAATCGATCGCTTACCTTGCTTTGGCATGCCAGAAGCATTTCGCTGTGGTTCTCATTGATTGAGTAGACTTTATTGCCTACTCTAAGACTCAGGCTAAAGACTCTATTGGATCCCCATCCTCCTTCTTTTATTGAGAATCTCCGTCAGGGTACAAGCGCGGAACTGGTGATTCGATTCTTTCAAGTTGGCAGTTAAGTCCCATCCCATATCTATATTGTGTTGTTATTGGTGTAAGGATTCCAAATCGTGTGTGTAAAGGGCAATGCCTAATGTAATTTAATTTGTTGTAAGATTTCTCGTCCTGATTTTCATTTATTTTTTTCCGAGTGAGGTGCCCCATTAGTTATGGTTCCCGAACGATCGTCATCCTATATCTTCTTGTCTTGACTTTTTTCCTAGCCTTCCAGCTTTCTAAGCTTTCGGGTAAAGGGACTCAGATCGAGGGGCTAAGGATTCTTTTTGTTGTAATCCCTTATCGCAAGGGCCATTGACTTCGACTTCTCTAAGTTATAACTCCTCTCCCGAAGCAAGAAATTCGCTTTTTGTTGGTTGTGCAATTTCAGTTTATCCGGTCGTTGATGTGTGAGGAGCGATGTCAGCCCTTTTTCTTATTGTAAGCGGCTTGGCAGCAGTAAAATAGGATACCCTCTTATAGAAGCTACTAAGAGCATAAAATTCTTTACCCTTTCCTTGTCCAAAGCATTCTTCCTTGCAGCTACAGCCCTATTCGAACACTGATCTACTACCTCCTATTACTGTAGAATATCAATATAAAGATCAAGAATAGGAATCCATAAAAGAAAAGGACTAGAAGGAGTAGGATAAGCTAGGGCCTTGTTTCTAAAGGTAGCGCTAGCTAAGTAAGGTTTGCTGCTGCTAAGGCTACGAACTTAGGAAAAAATTAAGCTATTCTATGGACAAGGAAAAGCTTGACGAGTGAAGAGCAAAAAAGAAGGCCAGACTGTTGCCCGGCTGACAACCTGGCTTTGAATAGGAAGGAGATGAAGAGAGTTAGAACAGAAGAAAGCCAAGCTGGAGTTGGCGGTTTGAGCCCTGATATCTTGTTCGTTTCTAAAGCAAAACGGGAGCTAAACCAGGGCCGCTATTCTGATTCTGAAAGAAAGAGGCACCCTAATCTTGGACGAGCGAGACAGGGGCCATGTAGCTAAGCGGGCTAGGCTCTATTGAGCGGAGGATCGCCTTTTTTTACTATAAGAGCAGGATACCATACGTAGTCTCCGTCTTTGTCGAACAAGTGGGTGGCTTGGTAAGCAAGCAGGCGCCAACTTCCAGTTCAGACTTCAATTCTTCTTTAAACACAACATGAAATCATTTCTTTTATGTTTGATTATAACAGAAGTGTTTTATAAGAGATAAGAACTTGCTTCGCTCGACTTGAGTTGGGAAGAGTCCTATTCATTTTCCTATGAAAAAGTCCCGTAATGCTTGTATGCTCTTCCTGAACGGAAGGAGCGGTTCCCTTACTCGCTTGCTAATTATAGCCGGAACGAAGGCACGGATTCTATACCAAGTCTTTCCTATTCTCGTTTTAGCCCCCTTCTCTAATCTCTAAGAATAAGGTGAGCTTGTTTGTGTTCGGGCTTTCGACACCATATACTAGTGCTGTTGCGGGCTGGGATTGTTGTTATGCTTTTAGCTGAGTGCTTTCCGATCTTCCCGAAGTCAGACTACTAACGAGCTCCGCACCAGGGCTCAAACCCTGTCTCAAGGAAACAATAGCCCCACAACCAAAAGGCTTTCCGAGAGATACAAGAGAGATGGTTAAACTAAGGGTAGGCCTTGCCCTTTGCTTACTATATATAAATATAAGGGCGCTTATGCTTCTTCCTCAAACAAAGACGATCGCGCCCATCTCTTCAGAAAGAAAGCCTGAACGCCCTTGTTCTGCTTTTCTCGATTCTGCTTCTAACCGGTCTAACCAACCGCTACAAGCGGGCAGGAAAGAGATGTGGTACTCAAGTCAAGGCGATGGATCACTATCACTATAGATAGATGCTTTCCCTGGACTGTGTTCAATGGCACCTGATATGCCAACAAGGGCTTACTTAATAAGAGATCTTGCATGTTTTAGAGGGTGCTTCTTATGTCTTTCCATAAGCAGAAGTAGAAGTAGAGCTGCTCTTCCCCTATTCTTAATCCTACTTCTTATGTCTGTCAACACAACATGAGCCCAGCCCCTGGTTCAATCGATATATAGGCCGAAAACGGATTTCTGGACAAATGAACAGACCTTTCCTTACTTGACTTGCCAACCGGTAAAACCAGTAACCAAGTTCATGCGTCAGTACCACGTCCAGGATCTTAGGAAAGGGGAAGCTCAAATGATTTTTAATGGGATGGGCGTAACCCCCTAGTTAAAGAGGAGGCCGCCGAGGGACGAAGGCTAAAAAGAAATATCTCTTTTTAGCCTTCGGGTAAGTCTATCTATTGTATCCTCGCTATAGTGTTTTGTCGCTCTTGTTGTCTTGGTTAAGATAATAACCTGCTATCTTGTTTGTTTTTCTCTGTTTTTGTTGAAAAGTTCATCATGATAATTGCTTGGTATTAGCAAAGAGGCTTCCATCTTTTTTTGCGGGGAAGCACTCTAAACGTAGACAGATGACATAGCCAGCCCGGGGATATCTTATTAATCATCTCCGTGGGAATTTCCATCCAAATTAGGTCTGTCTATAGGCTGACCTTTTCGGATTAGCCACGAAATGAACCAATCCAATCAATGTTCATAAGTCCACCTATGCTTTCCCTACTTACCCTGACACAGCTACTTAGCTCTAGCTTCGGCCGATCCTTCGTCATATGCTTAGTCAAAACCACTCTTGCTACGAAGAGACTTTTTGAGAGAGTCCCTTTTATCGGGGATAGGCAGGATATCTTGGTTTGGGAAAACTGGTTAAAAAGAGTAAGACTCCTCCCTCAGTGGTTTTTGCTTTTGGATTCTATAATGAATCGCTACTAACTAGAAACTCGAATAGTTAGCCTGGGCTAATAAGAGGTACCATGTAAGTAAAGCCTTTGATACTTTATTACTAATCCATTAAGGCAGTCTTGGTAGCTAGGGTAAGAGCTAGGAATAGATGTATTGAAAGTTTTCACACTTAAGAGAGTTAGAAGCAAAGTCAAGTACGTGGGAAAGCTAACCCATCAAATTGGAGTGCTAAAGTAAGGAACGAACCTAGGCTAGCTTTCCTAAAAAAGAGGTACTTCTATTTTCAAATACGGAATTGCGCTTTCCTCACTTGCTTACACCTTAGCCCTTAGACCTACCGTGGAAATATCTAAAGCCCTCACTAGCCCTCTTGGCTCACAAGGAGAAGGAATAGCACTGGCTGGCTAGTAGGAGTCCTGGAAATGTCACCGGAAATGGCTGAAACAGAGCTCGCATGCTCGTATAGAGGCCCTCGGTTGGATCGACTAGAAG